AAATGAAGAGAGAAACAAAGAATATTACTACTGTGTAAACAAAAAGTTTGAGAGTAAGCATTACACAATCTCCAAGATAATTTTTTTTTGGAAAAAAGAGAATAGATTCTCTATTTTTATACCACATATCCTATAATTTGAATTTGATTTGACGTCTAAAACCGAAATAGTTTTTCAAAATCGAAAAAAAAATTGTAATTGGAATAAAAAGAAATAACAAATGAAGTTATTATTATCTTACTTATTAATAATTTTATTATACCCACTTGTTGATATTATGGAGGATCAAAATACGGTTTTTTTTCATTTACGAAAAATAGTTATAATCGGAAAACGAGGCGATATGGATTGTGTTGATTCAAAAATTAGAATGTTTTAATCAAGGGTTCATACTGTAAGACTTGTCTGATTTTATCAATTATTTAGTATTAGAATATTAGAATCATTTTTATCGAAAAAATCATTCATTTTTCTAGGACAAGATGAAAGATCTCATCGAAAACTTACAGCAGCTTGCCAAACAAAGGCTAAGAGAAAAAAGAATAGAGGTATGACTGGCATAAAATCTACGATTGGACTCAAAAAAGCATAGGCCTCAGGTAATTTGGCGAAGAAAAAACTACTCGAATAAAGGGCAGAATTAAGACAGATCAAACTAAAGATATTAAGCATAACAGACACTTTTTTTTTATTGCATTTTGATTGAGTTATTCATGGAAAAAAATGAAGAAAACAATCCTTCTTTTTTTTTTGAACTTACTCACTCAATCAAAAAACCTTCTACTCTCGATTGAGAATAGAAGAAATTCTACTTTCATACAATATCTTAATGGAATTCTATGGAATGATCAATAAATTCATTAAATTCATTTGAATTCTATACTTATACGTGTCAAAATCCTAACAACAGAATCGAATTGATTTTTTAGCCAGTTGGGCTGGAATTGACGAACAATCAATAACAATATTAGTGTTTATTAGTGTAGAATCGAAATCGAAGTGGGGCGTGGCCAAGTGGTAAGGCATCGGGTTTTGGTCCCGCTATTCGGAGGTTCGAATCCTTCCGTCCCAGAGCATATGTAATTTAAAATTGTATTTTTCTGTTTCTAAAGTTGAATATTGGATAGAATTTGATTCTTTCTGCTAATGATTTTAACCAAAAGGAATCTTCTCTTTTTTTTTCACATTTCCTCAAATAAAGGAGGATACGTGTTCAAATGACACGCGGATACAAGTAAATCTGTTGGAGATTTAGGCAAGATGGGGTTATAGATTTCACTTTTTTTGGAATTCAAAAAAAGTGTTCCGTTAATCATATATACATCCCCTATATATTCATCTATAATATAGAATAATATAGAAAGAAGTTCGTTTTTTTTTATTCATCCCGGAAAAGAAATTGGATTTTTCCAATCTATTATTAAATTTCGATTTTTTTATTGATTCTTCATTTATTATTATTCAATTAATGGTTGAGCTCAAAAAGAAACATGGATTTAAATTTCTTAGGGATGTCACCTTATATTGTAAATTGTAAAAAAATTAACATTACATTACTAATAATAACTTAAGAGATATTCCATTTCCATGTATTGATTGTCCTGATTGAACCAATGACTATTCATGATTCCATAATTGAATCAACCCCATACTGGTTCCAAATTTGAGGAATGTTATGGTAAAACTTCGTTTGAAACGATGTGGTAGAAAGCAACGTGCGACTTGAAGGACATGATCCGTTGTGGATTCTGATATCCATCATTCTCTAATAAAGGATGCTCTTGACTCGACATCCTTTGTTCTGTTCCACTCGAACCCGCATTTCGTTTGGTTTGGAGAGGTGTAATGGAAATAGTACATGATGGAGCTCGAGTAGTAAAGTATTGAGCTATTTCTCAAGGGAGAAGGGTCTAGGGTTAGTGTCAATTAATAAGTTGGAACAACTTCGTAAGTATATCTTTGATAGAGAAATCGAAAGGATCAAAATAAAACAAGTTTCAAATCCCAAAGGAAAATCATTTGTTGGAATTGATAAAACCTTTTCGATAAAATGAAAATTATATATATCGTCGGGAATCCGACGTTCGTATGATTCTATTCTTTGATAAAAAGAAATAACAAAAAAGGCATGTTGCTGCCATTTTTGAAAGGATTAAAAATCAACGAAGTAATGTCTAAACCCAATGATTCAAAAAAAAAAGATAAAGATTTCCGGAACAAGGAAATACCCTTTTAATTGTTAATTGTCGCAACAATTGGATTTGGATCAGAATACCGAATTCAAATCGATTCTAAATGAGACAAAAGGGTATTTGAGACCGCTCAATAAATGAAATGCCAAAGGATTTTCTTTTGAGCTATTTGAGAGTTATTCAACTTGAGTTATGAGTATACAAATGATTTTTTTTTAGGAAATAAAGAAATGAAAAGAACTTAATTCTTAGTCTACCTCATTTTTAGATTTTATGGACTTATTTGATTGGTCAGTATAATTTAGATATACCTAACTTTGAATCATTTTTCTCGAGCCGTACGAGGATAAAACCTCCTATACGTTTCCAGGGGGGGTATTGTTGATCGAATCTATCCCAATGAGCCGTCTATCGAATCGTTGCAATTGATGTTCGGTCCCGAAGAGAGGGAAGAGATTTGCAGAAAGTGGGTTTTTATGATCCGATAAAAAATCAAACTTATTTAAATGTTCCTGCCATTTTAGATTTTATTGAAAAAGGTGCTCAACCTACAGAAACTGTCTATGATATTTTAAAGAGGGCAGAGGTTTTTAAAGAATTTCGACTTAATCAAACGAAGTTCAATTAATGAAATAAAAAACAAAGAGAATGCGGTTCTAGTTTGATAGAACTTTTTTTTCCTTTTCTATTCCTGTAGATTTTTTATGTAGTGCCAATCCAACACAAAAATTTTCTTATATATTTCACTTTTTCTACTTGAATGTCAAAATCGATATTGTATATATTGTATTTCTCTTTATAATATTAGAATATTCTATTCGAATAATTCTATTAATATTAAAGAAAATTTAAATATTAAAAAAGAAATTCAAAAATATTTTTTTTTAATATTCATATTGACAAGAGTATATTGAACAAATATAATTCAATTTTGAAGTAAAAATAAATAAATAAAAAAATGAAATCGTTTATTTCTGTCTTCCACCCAATGAATCGGTTTTTGATTCGTTTCATTTTTTTGCGATAAAGAATTTGGATCCAAAAAATGGATAATATTTGGTCTAGAAATGTATTTTATCTAAGAATTTTTCGTATTGTCATCTGATCTCTTTGCTTTTATGTTCGGAATCCATTAGAAAACTTTGAATTAGCAAGAAATAAAAACAAAGTTTTGATTCCAATCCATTTTTTTTTATTTTGATTGTATCTACATAACATATCTATTTTTGGGGTTGCTAACTCAACGGTAGAGTACTCGGCTTTTAAGTGCGGCTAGAATCTTTTACATATTTGGATGAAGCAAGGAATTCGTCTACATCATCGGTAGAGTTTAGAAGACCACGACTGATCCTGAAAGGAAATGAATGGAAAAAAGAGCATGTCGTAGCAATATAAATTTCGGAGAATATTTCATTCTTACCAAATTGGTACAAAATTCTATTTGAATTCTTGAAAGGGAACGAAATGAATTAAAGGTTGGGTCGATTGAATAAATGGATCGAGCCCTATGGTTCAAATTCTGGGGAAAGAAAGAACAACGAGTTTATCTTCATAATTTGAATGATTTCCCGATCTAATTAGACGTTAAAATAAATTAGTGACTGATGTGGGAAAGGATTCTACCACGAGTAGATACTTTGTTTTTTATAGTGAATCCTAACTATTCAATTATCCGTTCTCCATAAGAGGATGGAAATGAATGTGTAGAAGAAATAGTATATTGATAAACTACTTTATTCCAAAATCAAAAGAGCGATTGGGTTGAAAAAATAAAGGATTTCTAACCATCTTCTTTTTTTATCTTATAACAAAATAAAAACCAATTAGATGGAAAAAAAAGAGAGAGTCCGCTGATGAATTTACCCATCTCCGAAGTATCTATTATTTCATAATAAAATACTTTGTTTTGACTGTATCGCACTATGTATCATTTGATAACCCAAGAAACCCTCTATTTTTACTTTTGTTTTCGGTCTAAATTGAAATGGAAGAATTCCAAGGACATATAGAACTAGATAGGTCTTGGCAACATAACTTTTTCTATCCACTTATTTTTCAGGAATATATTTATGCATTTGCATATGATCATGGTTTAAATAAATCGATTTTGTTGGAAAATTCGGGTGACAAGAAATACAGTTTACTAATTGTAAAGCGTTTAATTACTCGAATGTCTCAACAGAATCATTTGATTCTTTCTGCTAATGATTCGAACCAAAATGAAATTTTTGGGCATAAGAACAAAAAAAAATTGTATTCGGAAATGATAACAGAAGGGTTTGCAGTTATTGTGGAAATTCCATTTTCCCTACTATTAATATCTTCCCTAGAGGGAAAAGAGATAGTAAAATCTCATAATTTGCGATCAATTCATTCAATATTTCCTTTTTTAGAGGACAAATTCTTACATTTAAATTATGTGTTAGATATATTAATACCTTACCCTGCCCATCTAGAAATATTGGTTCAAACTCTTCGCTACTGGTTGAAAGATGCCTCTTCTTTGCATTTCTTACGATTCTTTCTTTATGAGTATCGTAATTGGAATAGTCTTATTACTCAAAAGGAATTCATTTCCTTTTTGAAAAAAAGGAATCAAAGATTATTCTTGTTCCTATATAATTTCCATGTATGTGAATACGAATCCCTTTTTGTTTTTCTCCGCAACCAATCCTCTTATTTACGATCAACATCTTTTGGAGCCCTTCTTGAACGAATCCATTTCTACGGAAAGATAAAATATCTAGTAAAAGTTTTTACTAATGATTTGGGGGTTATCCAATGGTTTTTCAAAGAACCTTTCCCACA